CAAAAGATGTTAATCGTAAGCAAGAAAATTGTTTACGAAGAAACAACAAGAAAAATTCATATTCGGATATATAAGAGTTATATAGGAATCGAGATAGTCTTTTATTTTCTTTTGAAAAAAGAAAAATGGATTTCATTGAAGTAATAAGACTATTCCAATTCGAATAATAGTTGAGAAAGAATCGCAATAAATGCAAAGATGGAACATCTTGGATCCGGTATTCAAGGAGTTGAACCAAGATTTCAAAATGGATAGGATAGGGTATTTCTATATGTGATAGATAATGTAAATGCAAAAATGTGTCTTCAAAAAAGGGAAATATCGAATGAATAGATCGTAAATTTTGAAACTTTGGTATTTCTTTTTCTTCCGGACAAGATAGTTGTCCTCGCGAGAATGGGATTTCTACAACGATTGCAAACCCCTCAGATAGAATCTGAGAATAAAACTCCGAATAAAAATGATTGCTGTGATACAATAATCGATCTTGATTAGGATGATTAACCGAATTAATCCAAAAATTCTGCTGATACATTCGAATAATTAAACGTTTCACAAGTAGTGAACTAAATTTCTTATTATTACAACCAATAATTTCCACAGGTTCGGAACCATTTAATACATAATCATGGGCAAATGCATAAATATATTCCTGAAAGAGAAGTGGGTAAATAAAGTATTGTTGACGAGATTTCTGTTTTTCTGAATACCCTTCGAATTTTGCCATTTGAATTTCTACTTGAATTAGAGAAAAAAAAGCATTTCTCGATTTATCAAATGATGATACATAGTGCAATATGGTCAGAACAGGGTGTTACATTTTTTAAAACAAACCCTGAAAAGAAAGGGAGTTTAATCCATAGATCTTTTTCTGCTCCTTTTCGATCTAATTAGTTTATGTTTGTTCTAATTAAAAAAAAAAAAAAAGAACAAATCTTTTATTTTTGCAGGCCAATCGCTCTTTTGACTTTGGAATACAGTCTCTTTATCAATATACTGCTTCTTTTACACATTCAATCCATAATCAAGAATAATTAGGATTCCTAAAAAAAAAATAAATAAAAGGTTCTACCGACAGAAAAACCCAACCTTTCCCCGCATCGGGCACTAATCCATTTTTAACGTCTAATTAGATCAGGGAATCATTTCAATTAAGAAGTTAAGCTCGTTGCTTTTTATTTTCTAGAATTAGAGCCGGGCTCTATCCATTTATTCACTAGACCTAGAAAATCGGAATTTTTTTATTCAAAAAAAAGAAATTTATTTTATTACGACATGCTATTTTTTCCATTCATTACCTTTGAGGATCAGTCGTGGTCTTCTAGACTCTACCAAGAGTCTGGACGAATTTGTTGCTTCATCCAAATGTGTAAAAGATCATAGTCGCACTTAAAAGCCGAGTACTCTACCATTGAGTTAGCAACCCAGAAAAAATAGGATATTAGATACGATCGAAATACAAAAATCGATAGGATTACACCAGACGCTCCTAGCAAAACATTGAATTAACAAGACATCAAAAGAAAGATTTTATCACCCATTAAAAACACTCAAGTACCAAAATAAACAGATCGGTTAAATTTCACTAAGGTTAAAAAAAAGGAGCGCCCTAGTCATAATAGCTAAATTATTATTTTTTGGCATTTAAATAGAAAAATCTTATATGAAAGTACATGCAAGGAGGGGGCAACCCTATCATTTGAGCAAAGTGTAGACAGAAATACCTAATATGGGGTGACTATAAAGAGATCTATCTAGCTACAAATTCTAGCTGTTCAATAGACCTTTGTCAATAGAAATACAATTGTAAGAAAACCAATTAGATACAAATAAGGAAATTAAATAAGGGCTTTTGTTGGATTGGCACGACATAAATGCAGCAAAAAAATAGGACTAAAAAAGAAGCAAATTGTGTCTAAATAATTAAGGGATATTAATGACCCTCCATTACTTTTTTATTTTTGATTCATTATAGTTCTTCAATTAACTCAAAGTTCTTTCTTTATCTTTACTTTAAAGAATTCTGCTTTCCTTAAAATATCATAAACAGTTCTTGTGGGTTGAGCACCTTTTTCAAGGAAATAGAGAATAGCTGGAACATTTAAACAAGTTTGATTCTTTATCGGATCATAAAAACCAACTTTTTGAAGATCTCTTCCTTGTCTTCGAGATCGAACATCAATTGCAACGATTCGATAGACAGCTTATTGGGATAGATGTAAATAAACAATGCCCCCCCTAGAAACGTATAGGAGGTTTTCTCCTCATACGGCTCGAGAAAATGATTTGAATTTCTATCTATAATACAAGTAGATAGAAATTAGACTATGACTTGCATTAATTTCCTTATAGAAGAAAAAACAAATTTCATTTATACTCATAACTCAAGTTGGCTAATTTTGACTGACAGAATTCAAAAGAGAAATCCTTGAAAAATTTTTGAGTCGTCTCTAAACTCTTTTCTTTATCTCATCTCGAACAAATTGACTTTTATTCCTTATTCTGATCTAATTCTATTGTTGAGATGGTTGAAAATTATGTTTACTTGTTCCGGAATCCTTTATCTTTGATTTGTGAAATCCTTGGGTTTAGACATTACTTCGGGAATTCCTATTCTTTTTTCTTTCAAAAGAGTAGCAACATACCCTTTCTTTTTTTTCTTATTTCCTTCAATAAAGCATTTTCCTTTTCTAGAGAAATCGAATATGAACGATTGATTCTAATAGACTTTTAATCAAAAAAAAGTTTTCCAATCCTCCAAAATTAGACTTTTTCTTATTTTAACCTTTCAATTTCTATATTAAGGATAGACTGACAAAGTTGGCCTAATTTATTAGTTTTCACTAACCCTAGATTCTTTCCCTTGATAAAAAAGAAATTCTATCTTCTCGAGCTCCATCGTGTACTATTTACTTACAAACAACCCAGGGCACAAATTTGGATTTGGTTCGGGACAAATAGAACAGACTATGTCGAGCCAAGAGCATTTTCATTACTGTGGAAAATGGTGGATAGCAAAATCCACAATCGATCATCTCCTTCAAGTCGCACGTTGCTTTCTACCACATCGTTTTAAACGAAGTTTTACCATAACATTCCTCTAATTTGATTGCAAAGTGGTATCGAGAATTGATCCAATATAGATGGAATCATGAATAGTCATTGGTTTTGTATACTAATTCAAACTTGCTATTTATGGTTCAAATTTGCTATCTATGGAGAAATATGGATAAAAGAAATAAATATTTAGCGGGGAAGACTCCGCAAGGATCTAATTTATTAAAACCTATATTCTATCATATGAATGAAACATAGTTTGAAAAGAGGAATAAAATAGTTTGCTTAAGACTTATTTATTATTGAATTTCCATGCTCAACAGAAAAATCGAGATGAGCAATCCTGAAATGAGAAGAATCAACTCTTCTCCAACAAATAAACTATGCCAATGAAAAGATTAGCATTTTTTTGTTACTTATAAACTTTTCATAGTTCTTCAACTGGAATAAGAGAAGTAACAAAAGAAAGAAAAAATGAAGTAAAAAAAAATTAGTATAAAGTAAAATTAAGGTCTTTGCTTTTACTTATAGCATTCTTTCTTTTAGGTAATAGAAAGAACTAAAACTTTCAAACAATAAAAGTATGATTTTTTATACAGTGTTTTCCCTCATAAATTTTTGTTTTCAATCAATTCCAAAGTCGAGTAAACGGAATATATGAATTTATCCCTAATCCTCACATTCCATTGATTTAGAAAAGTATATTTGCAAATCAGATAATACCTAAAAGAGAAAAATCTAGTATCTATCCGTAGAATGGAAACCCCCTTTTCTTCACATTAGGTGTCAAGTGTATCCTGTAAGAATTCCCATTTCATGGATATGGAGCATAAAGTTTATCTAACAAGTTCGAATTTCAAAACACATATTCAAAATACATACACATATGAGTAATGAGTAGTAGGAGCATATCCTGAATGTGTCTGACAAACCAAAATTTTGAATGAAAAAAAAATATATATATTCAATTTGACTGGACTTGACACTTTATTTTGTTTTCTGAGAAAGAAAAACAATCCTTAGAAATGCATCTAATCTAAGAGTTCATAAGAAATAATTACTCTCTTTAATAAGCTTTTGTGTCGTGCAGGACACAATACGATTCTATCTTTCGTTTCATGAAAAAAAATCTGGGACGGAAGGGTTCGAACCTCCGAATAACGGGACCAAAACCCGCTGCCTTACCACTTGGCCACGCCCCATTTCGTTTTATACAACACTAATAAACAGTATTTTTATTATATATTATTCGTCAATCCCACTTAAATTCCCTAAAAAATGAGGGATATTTGCTTGCTAGGATTCTAAACATGCGGATAATATAGAATCCTAAAAATGCATTGATCATTATATGGAATTCTATTAAGATATTATATGAAAGTCGAATTTCTTCCATTCTCATTTGAGAATGCGAATACAAGGAGGTATTTTATGTTTGGGAAAGTCCGAAGAAAAAGGGGTTTTGAATCCACCTTTTCTTTTCCTTTTTCCCTTAAAAAAATAACTCAATCAAAATCCAATTATCTACTCTATAAGAACGAAATGCTTGTTATGCCTAATATACTTAGTTTAATCTCTATCTGTTTTAATTCTGGTCTTTATCCGACTAGTTTTTTCTTAGCCAAATTACCCGAAGCTTATGCCATTTTCAACCCAATCGTGGATGTTATGCCTGTCATACCTGTACTCTTTTTTCTATTAGCGTTTGTTTGGCAAGCTGCTGTAAGTTTTCGATGAAATCTTTACTATTCTGTTCTGTCGGCCAAATTGAATGATGTATTCATTCCAAAAAATGAAAAAATGTAGAAGAGCCAAGAAGTCTTATATTATGAACTTTCTATTCGAAAATTCAAATTCTTCTACATTGAATGTATAGCTGCAACAAAAAATTTGGATAAGTCTTTCCACCCCCTGCACCTACGTTGAGCAGGTACCTTTAGGTACCCACACAAACAATACTTAAACCAATTTTGGATATTGATAAAACTGCTCATTATAAAGCAATTCTTGCAATTTTTTTTTTTTGAATTGATTTTTGCATTTTTTAAGTGTCAAAATAAAAAAAACCATCCTAGTGGATCTGTGCGGTAAGGAAAAACGGGTAATCTATTCCTTAAAAAAAAATCTTGGAGATTATGTAATGCTTACTCTCAAACTCTTTGTTTATACAGTAGTGATATTCTTTGTTTCCCTCTTTATCTTTGGATTCTTATCTAATGACCCAGGACGTAATCCTGGACGTGAGGAGTAAAAATCCAAAATTTTTGGGAATCTTTTCTTACAAATTGGATTTATTTCGTACATTTATCTATGAGAAAATCCGGGGGTTAGAATTCCTTACAATTCGAAAGTCCCAAACGATCCGAGGGGGCGGAAAGAGAGGGATTCGAACCCTCGGTACAAAAAAATTGTACAACGGATTAGCAATCCGCCGCTTTAGTCCACTCAGCCATCTCTCCCCGTTCCAAATCGAAAGGTTTTCGTGATATGACAGAGGCAAGAAATAACGATTACAAAAAATCCTTACTTTTTTTCATTTCAAAAGTGCATAAAAATTATATTGCCAATTCCATTTTAGTTATATTCTTTTTTCTTAATGTTAATAAAAAAAAGGGGGAAATTCTTGTTTCTTCTTTCTAAAATTCGATATAGGCTGAGAGATAATCAGATATAGATATATTTTCTCTTCAACGGGCATTTCCGTATAGGACTTGTTAGAATAAAACCAGCAGGTTATAGAAAAAAAATTCTTATCAAACCCACCATAAAATTGGAAAGAAAGATAAAGTAAGTAGACCTGACCCCTTGAATGATGCCTCTATCCGCTATTCTGATATATAAATTCTATGTGGATGAAATTGTTGTATAAGCGGATTTTTTGTATTTCCTTAGACTTAGACTGTGCAAGGGAAGAATTTTTCGCTATTTATATTTACGATTTCATATTCTTGTTACTAGACGTTCTATAGGAATAAGAAGAAATCACAATTCTTTTCCGTTACGCATAAAAATGGATTTCGAAAGTCAATTTTTCTTTTCAATATCTTTCTTTTTTTTCCTTAAAAGATAGGCTTTCAAATAGTAATCATAGAATAATGCTGAATTAAAATGTTTATTTCTTTATTTTTATAGTATAAGAAAAATGAATCAAATTCGTGGATTTACCACGACTTCGGTCGTGACCCCATAGATAAAAATGAAAAATTTCTATCTTCGAGACCATTGAAAAAGGGCATTGAACGAGAAAGAAATCGTCCACAGATAATCAAACTATCATATGCCTTGGAAGTAATATGAGGTGCTCGGAAATGGTTGAAGTAATTGAATAGGAGGATCACTATGACTATAGCCCTTGGTAGAGTTACTAAAGAAGAAAACGATCTATTTGATATTATGGACGACTGGTTACGAAGAGACCGTTTCGTTTTTGTAGGATGGTCCGGCCTATTGCTCTTTCCTTGTGCTTATTTCGCTTTAGGGGGTTGGTTTACAGGGACTACTTTTGTAACTTCTTGGTATACCCATGGATTGGCTAGTTCCTATTTGGAAGGTTGCAATTTCTTAACGGCGGCGGTTTCCACTCCTGCCAATAGTTTAGCACACTCTTTGTTACTACTATGGGGACCGGAAGCACAAGGAGATTTTACTCGTTGGTGTCAATTAGGCGGTCTGTGGACTTTTGTCGCTCTCCATGGGGCTTTTGCACTAATAGGTTTCATGTTACGTCAATTTGAACTTGCTCGGTCTGTTCAATTGCGGCCTTATAATGCAATTTCATTCTCTGGTCCAATCGCAGTTTTCGTTTCCGTATTCCTTATTTATCCACTGGGACAATCTGGTTGGTTCTTTGCACCGAGTTTTGGTGTAGCAGCTATATTTCGATTCATCCTTTTCTTCCAAGGATTTCATAATTGGACGTTGAACCCCTTTCATATGATGGGAGTTGCCGGAGTATTAGGTGCGGCTCTGCTATGCGCTATTCATGGGGCTACTGTAGAAAACACTCTATTTGAAGATGGTGATGGTGCAAATACCTTCCGAGCTTTTAACCCAACTCAAGCGGAAGAAACTTATTCAATGGTCACTGCTAACCGCTTTTGGTCCCAAATCTTTGGTGTTGCTTTTTCCAATAAACGTTGGTTACATTTCTTTATGCTATTTGTACCCGTCACCGGTTTATGGATGAGTGCTATTGGCGTAGTTGGCCTGGCTCTGAACCTACGTGCCTATGACTTCGTTTCCCAGGAAATCCGTGCAGCGGAAGATCCTGAATTTGAGACTTTCTACACCAAAAATATTCTTTTAAACGAGGGTATTCGTGCATGGATGGCAGCTCAGGATCAGCCTCATGAAAATCTTATATTCCCTGAGGAGGTTCTACCACGTGGAAACGCTCTTTAATGGAACTTTAGTTTTAGCTGGACGTGACCAAGAAACCACCGG